TAGTCGCATAGCTTCATAATAATTCTGTAAAGCTTCCGCATAATTTCCTTCGGATTGAGCTGACATCCGTTACGGTCGTCATTCGATTCAAAGAATCTCCGTTCCAGAACCGTACGTGAAATTTTCATCTCATACGGCTCCTCCTTTAATATGCATAATGAGAATAAGAAATACATGGAATCAAAAAGGGGTGCAATATTTTCATTATGGACTGAGCGGGGCTAGTGTTTTTACAAAAAATCTCTAGCCAACCTTCTTGCGAAAAAGCTTTTACTAACATCAAGGGTCTTGATACTAAATAGAAAGGATAACTCCAGCAATTCCTTTGTCCTCAACGCCTCCTAATTTCCAGGAAATAGTCACTTCAACAGTCTTCGATGGTTATATGGGTAACCAAAGTACGAACGAGATGGATATTTGTTGTCCCAACCATTTTTTTTAGTCCCAATCCAGATACGAAAAGGGAGTAGGTAGGTAATTTTTTACAAAGCTTTTGTGTTGTCGATTGCTAGGTGTAGTGCTTCTTCCCCTATGCCGCCTATTTCGACTATATTACTAGGAAGTAGGATTGACCTGTAATACAGAACACATAGGTGTAACCTTTCGCTCAATACTAAAATCGATAACGGAAGCATAGTATTTGAGGCTGCATCAATCGAGGATACACGACAGAAGGAATTGTTCTATTTCTAAACTTCACCTTCAACAAGCGTAGGTTTATTTCACAATAATATAGAATTCAGAATATTTTTTCTTTCTATCTCGAATCGTGTGCCTTTCTGGTAAAACTAGAAGCAGTAAATTGGAATAAAAAAAAAGAATCAAATCACACCATCTCTGTAATAAGTAAATGCCTCTTTTTCTCCTGAAGTTGTCGGAATTATTCGTAATAAGATATTGGCCACAATTGAAAAGGTCTTATCCATAAAATTTCCATTGATCCGCGATCTAGGCATAGGTATCAATCCATTCTATAATTCTTCTTATTACCTTTTGGGGGAAAATGATTCCACAAACAAAGGATTTGTACAGTACGAAATAACATAAAAACAGATTCATTTCCAAACAAAATTGATTTAATGAACCTTCTCCTACTACTTCTATTTTTTTTTTATTCCAATTATTCCAAATACTCAAATTGCTCCTTTTCAAAAATCAATAACAAGAATCAATAAGAAATAAAATAGTTGAATCCTATTCAAATTCATACAAAACAAATGTAGTAGTAGTATGGGAACTATTCCAATTTCATCGAAGCAGAAGAATCAAGGAATTTTTCGATTAGGTCAAAAATCGTTTTGATTGAATTATGATCTAAAGAGTAAAGGAAAAAGAATCGAATAATCATTCTATGATGGAAATCAATGGAATAACTGTTTATTTTTGTTGTGTCCATAGCGAGTATACACTATACACTTAAATAGAAATATCCCCGGGATGATTCATGAATTTGTAATAGATCGATGAGATAAAGGATTTGTTAGCGAGAACTTTCAAACTAGAAAGGAATTTTCTAATTTTTATGGAATTTTAGTCGAAATCGAAATAGAATCATGGGTGAAGAGTATCCATTAATCATACATGGTCTAAAAAACATAAACCCATCAATCAATCAGTTGATTCGTTCAAATTCATTGATTTAATCCGGTCCATTTGGGCTGGGCATCCCTATCGAAACAAAAATAGAAAGTATTCACATAAATATGAATATAGTAATTTATCGCTATTTCTTCGGTTTCTGAGTCATAATCATTGTGTGGGAGAGATGGCCGAGTGGTTCAAGGCGTAGCATTGGAACTGCTATGTAGGCTTTTGTTTACCGAGGGTTCGAATCCCTCTCTTTCCGTACTTTCGCCTAATTCGCCAACATTCCTAACTGTAACAAATCAACCAACAAGAAATACCATTAAATAAAAAAGTAGTAGAACATAACAGTAAAGTAGTAGAACATAACAGTTAGGTCCTTCTTTTAATATATATTTTATTTTTCATTGCTGCGGTACGTAAAATACTGGAAAGTAAAGTACGGGCAAGGAATGAAAATCTTTCTGCCGATCTATGATACATGAATAGGAAAAATACAGGGCGGGGTAGGATATATGAGTCGGAGAAAATCCGGATCAAACCCCTGACTTGAAACCTTAAGTCAATTTACTTTGGCAAAAGAAAGGGGCCAAATTATCCGAACTCTTTGCTTTGTATTTTATTTAGGGTTAAGTCTGACGGGAATAATATTCTACCACTAGCAATTCATTTATTTTTAAACCGACCCACTTACTATCTATTATTTGATTGACTAATCCTTTATATGGGAATGGGTGAAGGGTCAAATGTTTGGGCAATTCCTCACGGGGAGATGAATCAAGATAATTTTGAATTAGAGTTCTGGATTTTTGTTCATCCCTTGCCATAATAGTATCCTGGGGTTTGCAACGATAACTTGGTATATCTACTATACGACCATTAACTAAAATATGTCTATGGTTAACTAATTGGCGGGCTGCCGGAATAGTCGGAGCCATACCCAATCGAAAAAGGATGTTATCCAAACGCATTTCAAGTAATTGTAGTAAAACCTGACCTGTTGACCCTTTGGCTTTTCTGGCGATACGCACGTAATTAAGTAATTGTCGTTCTGTAATACCATAATGAAAACGCAATTTTTGTTTTTCTTCTAGACGAATACGATATTGAGATCTTTTCCCGTAACGTGATTTGTTTCTAAGACGAGTTCTGGCTCTAGGCCTTTTATTAGTTAATCCGGGCAAAGCCCCTAGACGGCGTATTTTTTTGAAACGAGGCCCTCGGTAACGCGACATAAAGACTCCTTTCTTTTTTCTTCATTTATTTTCTTTTTTTATATTTCATTTTACAAAAGAAATCGAAATTAAAACTGAACTAATTAATAAATGAAGCGAAATCCCCTGAAGTACAATAAATAAGAAATAATGAAATGAATTATTATTGTATAAATATCGTATACGAATCCATTTTTCAATTAGATATTTTCTTTTTTATTTTTATTTTCAAATATGTAAGTAAACTAAAAGGAAAGGGGACCTTATTTTTTGTTCTTTGATTTCAAAATTTTATTCATCATGTAAAAAAAATCGAACAAATACAAAAAAATGGAGAAAAGCCGGCTATCGGAATCGAACCGATGACCATCGCATTACAAATGCGATGCTCTAACCTCTGAGCTAAGCTGGCTCACAGAAATTCTACATACATAGGAATTCGATAAACTAGATCTTAGTTTAGGCTTAGCTATTAACTATAATAAACTATTCATTTTTATTCTTTTCAAATAAAAAAAAAAATTCGAATTCTAAGAATTTAGAATCGATAAAGCTGAAATCCTGATCATAATAACATAATAAGATAGAAGATATTCTTCTGCTTTCATTCAGAGACTAAGATGAAAAACAAAGAATCGAACCTTTGAGTATTCAAAATTGCATGGGAAATTGAAAGGATAAGAGGAGATATATGGTATATATCCATCCATATTGAATTGCAGCTACGGAAATGATAGAATCATTTCTAATTAGACCAAATCAAAAATCAAATATCGGCTTTTGATAGAGATGAAAGAGGTTAGACAAAAAAGAAAAAAGGAGGAAAGACCTTTCGGTCTAGTAATCGGTATAGTAATCCGTATCAAATCTAATGAATTCGACGGTTCCGACATAAAAGAATAAAAAAGAAAGGGGAAAGACATTCCACTGAGATCCGAATTTGAAAACAAAGAAAGGGGGATATGGCGAAATCGGTAGACGCTACGGACTTAATTGGCTTGAGCCTTAGTAGGGAAACCTACTAAGTGAAAACTTTCAAATTCAGAGAAACCCTGGAATTAATAAAAATGGGCAATCCTGAGCCAACTCCTTAAAAAAAAGCAAAAAATAAGGGTTCAGAAAGCAAGAATCAAAAAAAAGGAAAGGTGCAGAGACTCAAAGGAAGTTGTTCTAACAAATGAGGTTGACTGTGCTGTGTTCTTATAAGAATTCTTCCATCAAAACTCCAATAAAAAAAAGGGTCAAGCATATACGTAGTGAACTATATCAAATGATTAATGACAACCCGAACCCGTACATAATCCATATTTATAATATATACATAATTTAGAATATATACATATTTTTTTATATAATCTGATAATCTGAATTCTATTTTATATAATATGAATATGAAATATATATATATATATAAATAGATAATTCTATCTAAATAAAAATTTTAGAATATGAAATGAAAAAATTTATATGAAAAAATGGAAGAATGTTTGGGTTATGAATCGATTCCAAGTTGAAAAAAGAATCAAATATTCATTTACTCCATAGTCTGATAGATCTTTTGAAGAACTGATTAATCGGACGAGAATGAAGATAGAGTCCCGTTCTACATGTCAATACTGACAACAAAGAAATTTATAGTAAGAGGAAAATCCGTCGACTTTAAAAATCGTGAGGGTTCAAGTCCCTCTATCCCCAAAAGCTTATTTCACTCCCTAACTAGTTATCCTTTTTTTATTAACAGTTTGAAGGTGGTTATGTTCCTTATTTTTTTTGTTTTCAATTTCAAAAAGGCTAAAGGCTCCGGACGGAAATGCTTTTCCCTTATCAAAAGTCTTGTGATATACGTAAAAATGAATATCTTTGAGCAAGGAATAATCATTTGAGTGATTCACAATCAATATCATTACACGTACTAAAACTTAAATAAACTTAGAGACAAAGTCCTTCTTTTTGAAGACCAAAGAAATTGCGGTACCTAGATAAGACTTTGTTAGACTTTTCGTCCTTTTAATTGACATAGACCCCAGCTCTCTCTATTAAAATGAGTAGAGAAGGGGGAATGGTCGGGATAGCTCAGCTGGTAGAGCAGAGGACTGAAAATCCTCGTGTCACCAGTTCAAATCTGGTTCCTGGCACATGATAAAATTTTAGACGAGTATTCATTCTAGAAATTAACCAATAAGGATCGATATACATATTCATTAATAGTCGAGATCATGACACATAAGGAAGCTATAAGTTATTTATTTAGTTATCGCGCAATATACCCCATCTATTTTTTAGATAGACGGATAGATAGTTTTTAAAATAAAGAATTTCATTTAGTTAGTTGAAACGTCAAAACAAAGTCAAGAGGCTAACGGCCCTCACGTATAATAGATGGAATGGATAGATTTCTGGGAGCGAACTCCAGGCGAATATGAAGCGCATGGATACAAGTTATGCCTTGGAATGAAAGACAATCCCGAATCCGCTTTGTCTACGGGAAGCTATAAGATAAGTCCTCGGTTCTAATAATAATAAAGTTGTGGCCTAATTTCCGTGACGTGATTAAGCTTCTATAATGTAGTTGTTGACAAAATTCCTTGCTGCCTTTCGAGTCCCCGGCTACGGGGACTCTTCCTCTTCTCCCTTGGAGGGGAGGAGTTGGAGCTGGAATAGGGAGGGGGCCTCAAATCATACCTGATACAGGAACGACGGTCGGGTCCCCGCGGGACTGGGCCCCCCCCACTCCCACCTCCCGGGGGGGGGGGGCCTTGCCATATGTATGTATGGGTGGCCATATCCCCCGCTTCCGGGGGATATGGAGGGTGGGTCTCAAACATCATACAGCAGTACAAAGCTCATGGTGGAGAACTTTTTAGTGCACTCTATCGACCCTTAGCTCATCCAAAAGAAAACTTTTTAGAATCTCAATGAATTCTTAATTTTTCGTTTAGTTTTTTATCCACCCATGGTACCAGCGGTACATCCAATACTATATGTATAATCTATAACAAAACATCCAAATTTAGATATCAGAAGTTGTAGAAGTTCAGATTCATTTATTATCATTCAAAAAGCATCTTGTATTTCATCAAAATTGGGGACAATATAATCCTTACGTAAGGGCCATCCTATCCAACTTTCGGGCATTAAAATACGTTTCAGGTGTGGATGATTATCATAATGGATTCCCAACATATCATAGGATTCCCTTTCTTGAAAATATGCGCTTTTCCAAACCCAGAAAACGGACGGAATTCGAGGATTGCTCCTAGGAGCAAATACTTTTATGCATACCTCTTCCGGTTGATCCACACCGTACTCTATTCTTGTAAGATGATACAAACTAGCTAACAGCCCGCCTGGTGCTACGTCGTAGGCACATTGAGAACGTAGATAATTGTAACCATATACATATAAAATGACAGCAATGGAATGCCAATCCTCGGGCTTTATTTGTAAAGTCTCTATTCCTTGGTGGTAATCGAAGCCCAAGGATCTATGAACTAGCCCGTGTTTGACTAGCCAAGCAGACAAACGACCCTGCATCTTGTTTATATCTCCCGCATTTTTTTATTTGTTTGCTCGATTAATTTGTTCTGGGAAATTTGGATCATGATAATAATATAGATTCATATCACGATTTTAAAGTCTAAATATTAAAGTATTAAAGATGGATTCTCAATCGATTTTGAAATAAGGCAAAATTACGAGTAATTCATGTTGTTCTCACTAAAGTGCATATTCATGTGGATATCACCCGTCTCCGTTCCAACACGAAAATTCTAACTAGAATTTTTTTGAATCAAATCATAAAAAAAAGGATACTGTATGTAGATCTTAGTTCCCTGGGATTGTAGTTCAATTGGTCAGAGCACCGCCCTGTCAAGGCGGAAGCTGCGGGTTCGAGCCCCGTCAGTCCCGACAGATCCGATAACCAATATATAATTTTTTATCAATTCATCCTTCCTTCCACTTTCTGGGAAAAGGAAGACAATCGAAATTCACTCTCAATAGGGATTCTTATGATATTCTTATGATTCTTAGTTCTTTTTTCTTTCCTTTTTCTTTTTGCATTTATTTCTCACCTACTTTCATTACATCAACTAGAACTGATTGCTGGGAGAGATATGTGAATTGGTACTAGTACCCTTTTTTTTATTTGTAAGATCATACGTAGGATTCCAAAAGATACCATATTTATTGGGTCTGGCTTTTCAATTTCTCGCGTCTATCTAATGGAATAGAGTCCCATATGCTTCTCGGGAGTACATACACAAATGGAATTCGTTTCTTGTACAATACAATACACAATTTCTTTTATTATGGTTACCCTGACAAAATACTTTAGACTTTTCAGATTAATCCTATCTCTCTTTCTGTCTCCGATTTTGTGCCATCTCAATTACTAAGACTAACAAATTGAAATTTGAAACATTCTATCTCATTCAAATTGCACGTTTCACTTTTCATATATGCGCCCTAGTACAACCCAAGAAAAGAAGAGAGGATATTAATAAAAGAAAGATCAAACAAGGATCCTGCCTTTTTAGACCTTTTTCGAGGTAATGAAGAATCTTTTATATATATATATATATATATATATTTTTTGGATTCAGTATGGATAAAGGATCTTCCTATGTTATACTATTCAATTCGCGACGGCGAATTGATATGATAACTCATATATTGTTATTCATAATATAAATCCGATTCAATACCATCAAGATGTAATTCATCCCATTGAATTGACAGGCGAAAAATGGATCATCTCTATGGGATTAAATCCCGAGTTATTGCGAAGTAAAAAAACGATGAGATTATGGAAGTAAATATTCTCGCATTTATTGCTACTGCACTCTTCATTCTAGTTCCTACTGCCTTTTTACTTATAATCTATGTCAAAACGGTTAGCCAAAATGATTAATTTGAATGAAACTTGACTTCTTTATCAATGATTGAAAAAATGGAAATAAAAAAGGATTCCAATTTCGTTTCTAAAATGAAATGAGCAGGCTAAAATCAGCAGTATTCGATGAAATTGGATAGTATGGTAGAAAGAAATAGAAATATATGAATCTTTCTACCATGCTATAGCTATACTATTAATTTATCTATTAGATTAGTGCTTTTTTGTAGTGTCGAAAGTTGTGCTATACTATAATAAAGATACAGACTTCAATTTAGATAGATCAATCCACACACAATATGTATCTTCTTTTATGTACATAGGGACCCCAATTCCATTTTTTGCTACATCTATTTGATCGATTTAAAAGAAAGTACGTATCCGCTTAATATTTCTAACAGAACGGCGGCTTTCTCTTGTATTTGGAGAAAAAGGAAAACAAAAGGGGTCTGTTGTTCCCCATTCTCCCTATATAATTTGTTTGTATAAGAGTCCGTTCGGCGAAATAGATAATTTAGAAAAAATCCGAAATCTATTTCCTATCTTCTATATTTCCTTTCGAAATAGAAACATGGGAATTATTGAAATATCTCTTTGATTGACATTATTATCTTTAAAAACACTTTTCGGAACGATCTATAAAACAATTGGTTTGATTCCTCATACTAAAAACGAAATCAGTTCAGTAGTATTTCTAGAGTCCACTTCTTCCCCATACTACAAGTGAAAGGGAAAATGTAAAGACTACCATTAAAGCAGCCCAAGCGAGACTTACAATATCCATGTGAATTATGTCCCCTATCTCTATAAATAAGAAGGAATTTTTCCATTATTGTTCACTAATACTAATAATAGTGAAATCAATGGTACAGAGTAAAAAAAAAGGATTCTTATTTCGGACTATTAATTCAATTTAATGAAGCAATTCAATAAATCCACATACATATAACAAATTCCTATACGATTTTGAACAGCCTATTCCACTCTTGACCGGTGGAAAAGAGGTTCTTTTTGAGCTTTTTCGATAAAAGCCAATTACCCAATCGAATATTAATCGAATATATGAATACTCAGAGACTCCTTTGAGTGTGTATATAAAATATATTCCGCTTTTTCACAATTACTAATTACGAACTAGTTAGATATAACCTTCGGCTCTCTAATCGACTTCAAGGCCCAGTCAGCAACCACTACTTACTAGAATCTTTCCTTGAATCCTAGACACAAGGATTAACAGAACTTGAACTTTTGAGAACCCCAGATGCTTAGAATCGAGTAACGAGTACGTACGTATCAAGAGACAAAGGTCTCTCCTTCGGCTGGGGAATAATTCGGTGAGTTATAGGTTCTATCAGTCGATAAGGAATTTCAGGTCTTTTTTTTAATTAGAATCAGGCGACACCCGGATTTGAACTGGGGAAAAAGGATTTGCAGTCCTCCGCCTTACCACTCGGCCATGCCGCCAAAATGATACAAAATAGATGCAAATATGACATTACCTCTTTGGGATGGATTACTGATTTTTTTTTATTGTACTTGCATTTTGAATCCCTTTTCCCTACTTAATTCCCTTCACTACTCAAAAAATCTTTCCTTTTTTTAGGATCCATACTTTTGAAATATATATTTCGATATATATAAATAAAAAAATATGGGCTTTCAGTCACAAACAAAAGTCAAAATTCATGATAAAATGAACCTTTAACTATAACTATTGACTTGACTGCGAATTTATGAACAACTCTTAGATTTTGATTTCAAATTAAGGTTCCCTAATGCCATAAGAAAATCCAAATGATAACTAATCAGTATTGCGTCTTTTCAATAAAAAAGAATATTTATTATTTCTCCGCTTTTCTTTTTCTCAGTCTCAAATTCCATTATAACAACAATTATGAGTATATGTAAACCCCGAAACCAGAACAGAAATTACACAGACAATCGAGTATCTTCTATATGATATATAGGTATCTACCTGTGTTTAAGTTTACTATAATGAAATTAATAAATAGAACCCTTTTTACACCCGTATTTTTCGAATTCTATGAAATAGTACTCAAAATGGTAGAAAAAGATTTCATACATTCCATATCTGTTCATATATGAATATATGGAGTTTTTGTGTCAAATTTTATGTGATTTAGTAAACAGAATATAAATTCCATCAGAGCTAGATCGATCTATACGATTCAATGAAGAATGAGCAAAAAATGGGATTTTTCAATAAATGGGAAATTCAGTTCAAATGCTACGAGATGGAAATGAGGGAATGTCTACAATACCTGGGTTTAATCAGATACAATTTGAA